TGGCTCCAACGAACAAAGTAAATATGCCTAATACAAACATAGGAAATAGCATAGTAGTACTCGATTCGTGGGGATACGACAAAGCGTTTTTAATGCCAAAATTCCTAATAGTAATAAAGGATCGTCTCATCCTTCTTACATTACTATCGATTAGATACGTCTTCGTTGACTTTGAAAAAAAAGAAATCCTTTCATTATTATTCATTGTTAATAAAGATAATAAACGAAATCCGTTTTTAATTCCCCCTTTCCCTTCTATATGTTTACCCCATAGAGATATTGAATAAAACGAATTATTTGTTTTGCCGCTATAATTTTGAAAATGAACATTTAAATATCCCTCAAAAGTAAGTAAATAGATCCGAAACATGTAAAATGCAGTTAAGCCTGCTGTAAAAAAAGCTATTATTGCAAAAATAGGCGAATACAACCAACTATCATTAAGAATTTCATCTTTGGACCAAAAACAGGCAAGGGGTGGAATACCACAAAGGGAAAGTATACCTAATAAAAAAGTAGTTTTTGTAATTGGCACATGTTTTGTTAAACCACCCATAATAACCATATTCTGACTTTTATCTGGAGAATATCCAACAAGCGCTTCCATTGAATGAATGATTGATCCGGACCCTAAAAACAACAATGCTTTCGAATAAGCATGAGTAATCAAATGAAATAAAGCAGCTCGATAAGACCCAATACCAAGAGCTAACATCATATAACCCAATTGAGACATTGTAGAATAGGCTAAACTTCTCTTAATATCTTTTTGAGCAAGAGCTAAAGTAGCTCCTACTAGTAATGTTATTATACCTATCAAAGCTATTATATTCATTATGTAAGGTATAACTCTAAAAAGAGGAAAAAGCCGAGCTACAAGAAAAATTCCTGCCGCTACCATAGTAGCAGCATGTATAAGAGCTGAAATAGGAGTAGGGCCTTCCATAGCATCAGGTAACCATACCTGAAGGGGGAATTGAGCGGATTTAGCAATTGCACCAGAAAATAATAAGAAAGCACACAAAGTAATAAAGAAAAAATTAACTTCATTATTATAAATCAAGTTATTGAATATCTCAAACAAATCCCGAAATTCGAAACTGCCCGTTATCCAATAAAGACCTAAAATTCCTAATAACAAACCAAAATCTCCTACACGATTAGTTACAAACGCTTTTTGACAAGCATTCGCGGCAACCGGTCGTGTGAACCAAAAACCTATTAATAGATAAGAGCATACTCCAACCAATTCCCAAAAAATATAAATTTGTATCAAATTAGAACTAGTTACTAATCCCAGCATTGAAGTATTGAAAAAACTCATATAAGCAAAAAATCTCAAATATCCTCGATCATGAGACATATAATTGTCACTATAAATAAGAACCATAACCCCAACAGTAGTAATTAAGATTGACATAATAGAAGTAAGTGGATCGATCAAACAGCCGAACTCTAAAGAAAAGTCATTATTGATGATCCAAGACCATACATATTGATAGATATAACTATTATTTATTTGCCGAATAGACAGATTGACTGAAAAAATCATAACTATACTTAACAATAAAACACTAGGAAAAGCCCACGCGCGGCGAAGATTTTTTGTTGCCTTGGGGAAAAGAAGAAGTCCCACACCTATTAACATAGGAATTATAACTGGAATAAAAGGTATAATCCATGAATATTGATATGTATATTCCATAAAAATCAATTAACAAAAAAATGACTTCTTAATTAACTATTTCCGATCCAACAGCTTTTTTTGAAGAGAATCTGTTAATAAAAAAAAATAATAATAAGATATATAAAAGTAAAATAATTTTCATTTTTTTTAATTATTCTAAATATTTTACAAAGATTAAAAAAAAAATATTTCAAATCAAAAAGTTAGAATTGTTCAAATGAGATGATCAACTTAACATTGAAAAACAAATACTAACTTTAAAAAATGAAAATTTCAATTCAAATTATTATGTAAATTGTAATAATACTTAATTATTACAATTTACATAATAAATATTTGAATCTCGAAAGAGAATAAGAACAAATAATTATACCCAAAATACTCTTTTGATATGAGTCATAAAAAACAGACGCAGTCCAGATATAATTTAACTCGAGTAAATAAGAACTATTTTTATTTTTAGTTCGTTTATTCAGAATCATTAACCAATATAGTTTTAAATTTATTAAAGGAATTACTAAAAATAAAAAAAATAACTTTTTTTTCTAAAAATGATGTATACTTGTGTATACTTTAACATATTAACTACTAGTTTTATTTTCATTTGGAAATTTGAATTGGGTACATTTCTTTTCGAGACGGATGGGTTTCTTAAACTTTTTGATGTATTTTATTACATATTACACGTATAAATATAGCACGATGAAAATAAAAAAATAATAATATTAAAGGACAATCACTTTGGTTTATATTTTTGTATTTTTTTTAGTTTTTTTATGATTTTATGAAGAGAGTAGAATTTAGACAATAAATAGATAATTATATAGTAAAGAACACTTGGTTTTGAACAATAGATGTCTTTCACATCCAACTATAGAAATGAATACCCTATTCTAATTTTTTAATGGCAGTTCCAAAAAAACGCACTTCTATATCAAAAAAAAGAATTCGTAAAAATATTTGGAAACTAGAGGGTTATTGGGTAGCATTGAAAGCTTTTTCTTTAGCGAAATCTCTTTCTACAGGGAATTCAAAAAGTTATTTTGTACAACAAAATAAATAAATAAACACTGGAATAACCTAAATACATCTCCGATATACTTAATTTTGAATTTTTAAAATGATATTTTTTTGTTAAACAAAAAATAAAAATAATAAATATAAGATATAAAATTTCAAATATCTTTTTAGTAACGTTTTATCTTCTTTTTTTTTCTTTTTTTTATATATATACTATTTTCTATAGAACAACAAATATAAGATCTTTAATCCAAATTAATGAGTTATCGAAACTCATTTTTTAAGTTTAAAACTTGTTTTATAATTTTCTGAATAATCATTAAAAAAATTATCAATATATACCCCTTTCTTTATATATACCTTAGATCTCTCGTATAAAATATCCACCTAAATAGGACAAGAAGCTTTTATTAATGGATATTTTATACGAGAAACATATTCATTTTTTTTAGATATTTTAATTTTTTGATTTAGTGTTTTCTCATTTCTCTTATTTTAATATATAATAATAAATATTTCATAATTATTAATAATAAATTAAAAATAACATTGAATTAAGGTTATCTATTTACGGGAGTTCCATTTTATTTTGAAGAGTATAAACTAGAAGAACTCTATTATGAATGTTAAGTTAAATAAAATTAACACTCTAAATGTTAAAAATAAAAAACACACTAAATATTCAATCAAATAATAAAAAAATAAGGATTGGTTGTTTTGTCAATAAATTCAAATCACTATTTTTGAAAGGCGTTTTGATTCATCAATTTTCTTATTCACGAATATTAATGCTTCCTATAAATCAACATTTACTAGAAAACTAAAATAAATAATTGATTACTTTAACCTTCAACCTCGACGGTTGAATAAAAATAGGTTATTATGATTTCTAACAAGCCGCTATGGTGAAATCGGTAGACACGCTGCTCTTAGGAAGCAGTGCTAGAGCATCTCGGTTCGAGTCCGAGTGGCGGCATGACATCTTATAAAGGAATAAACCCTATAATGAATTCAATTCTCGATTTCCATTCCTATAATTGTATAATTGTGGGACCCCCCTTATTTTTATAATATAATTATATTATAATATATATATATATTTATGATCTTTTCAATTTTAGAGCATATATTAACTCATATATCCTTTTCGGTTGTTTCAATTGTAATTTCAATTCGTTTGATAATCTTATTAGTTAATGATAATGAAAGCGCAGGACTCTATGATTCATCAGAAAAGGGTATAAAAACAACTTTTGTCTGTATAACATCATTATTAGTTACTCGTTGGATTTATTCGAGACATTTACCCTTAAGTGATTTATACGAATCATTAATTTTTCTTTCGTGGAGTTTGTCCATTATTCATATGGTTCCGTATTTAAAAAAAAATATAAATCATTTAAGCGCAATAATCGCGCCAAGTGTTATTTTTACCCAAGGCTTTGCGACTTCTGGTTTTGTAACCGAAACACATCAATCCGTAATATTAGTACCCGCTCTCCAATCTCATTGGTTAATGATGCACGTAAGTATGATGGTATTCGCCTATGCAGCTCTTTTATGCGGATCATTATTATCAGTAGCTCTTATAGTCATTACATTTCGAAAAGTCATAAGGACTTTTGAGAAAAGAAATAATGATTCATTTTACTTTGATGAGATCGAATACATGAACGAAAGAAACAATGTTTTATGGAACATTTATTTGACCTATTCTACGAATTATTATAGATCTCAATTGATTCAACAATTGGATCATTGGAGTTATCGTATTATTGGTATAGGGTTTCTTTTTTTAACCATAGGTATTCTTTCGGGAGCAGTATGGGCAAATGAAGCATGGGGCTCATATTGGAATTGGGATCCGAAGGAAACTTGGGCATTTATTACTTGGACCGTATTCGCGATTTATTTACATATTCGAACAAATCAAAATTTAGAAGGTGTAAATTCTGCAATTGTAGCCTCGGTGGGATTTCTTATAATTTGGATATGCTATTTTGGGGTCAATCTATTAGGAATAGGGCTACATAGTTATGGTTCATTTACACTAACATCTAACTGAAGAAAGGATCTAACGAACACAAGCAAACATGGGATAGCATATATATATAACCAAAGGGTTGTGTAAGCCATCGAGAACCTTTTGAATCAAAGTAGTGATTCAAAAGGTTCTTAGAAAGGCCAAACATATCTGGTTAAAATGGTTAAAAGTCTAATTCATTTTTCATTTTTAACTTAAGTTAAAGTTAAACTTATTATAAACTTAATAAAATAAAAAATACTTATTATTTGTTATTTTATTTGTTTTTTTAATTGTACAATGAATTTTGTTAAACATCCTATTATTATAGGATTGCTATTTTTTTTTTTTATTTTATTCATCAAAATTATCTATAAAAAAAATTAGATATAATATCTTCGACCTTGTCAACGGATAGTGAGAAAACGAAATCCGGATAAATACCAATACCTATTACAGGTAAAAGGATAGAGATCGAAATAAACAACTCTCGCGGTCCAGAATCCAAAAAATAAGAGTTTGGAGCATTCAAAAACTTATACCCATAGAACATTTGGCGTAACATAGATAATGAATAAATAGGAGTTAATATCATTCCAATTGCCATTAAAAATGTAATTAGTATTTTTGTTATTAAAAAAAAATTTTGGCTGGTAATTAGTCCCAAAAATACTATTAATTCTGCAACAAAACCACTCATCCCCGGTAATGCAAGGGAAGCCATCGATAAGATACTGAAAGTCGTGAATATTTTTGGAACCGGGATCGCCATTCCGCCCATTTCATCGAGGTAAACAAGACGTATTCTATCAAAACTCGTTCCCGCCAAGAAAAAAAGTGCAGCGCCAATAAAGCCATGAGAGATTATTTGTAAAATAGCTCCGTTGAGGCCCATATTACTTATAGAGCCAATTCCTATAAGTATGAAACCCATATGAGATACAGAGGAATAGGCTATTCTTTTTTTTAAATTACGTTGCCCGGGAGATGCTGAAGCTGCATAGATTATTTGAATTGTACCTATTATAATCAACCAGGGAGCAAATAGAGAATGAGCGTAGGGCAATAATTCCATATTGATACGAACCAATCCATATGCACCCATTTTTAATAAAATTCCAGCTAGAAGCATACAAGTACTGTAATGTGCCTCTCCATGGGTGTCGGGTAACCATGTATGTAAAGGTATAATCGGCGATTTGACAGCAAAAGTAATAAGAAATCCAATATAGAATATTATTTCCAGGGGGACCGGATAAGATTGATTAGCTGATGTCTCAAAATTTAATGTTGGTTCGTTGGAACCATATAAACCGATAGCCAGAACTCCCATTAATAAAAAAACAGAACCTCCTGCAGTGTACAAAATAAATTTTGTAGCTGAATACAAACGTTTTTTCCCCCCCCACACGGATAGAAGTAGATAAACGGGAATTAATTCTAACTCCCACATGATAAAAAAAAGTAAAAGGTCTCGAGAAGAAAATGATCCTATTTGACCGCTATACATTGCTAACATCAGAAAATGGAATAATCGAGAATCTCGAGTAACCGGCCGAGCCGCTAAAGTCGCTAAAGTGGTGATAAATCCTGTCAGTAAAATAGGTCCTATAGAAAGTCCATCTATTCCCAATCTCCAGTAAAAATCAAAAAAATTGATCCATTTATAATCCTCCGTCAGTTGCATTAATGGATCGTCCAATTGGAAATGATAATAGAATGCATAAGTTATTAGAAGGAGTTCTATAGCACATATAAATAATGTATACCCCCTAATTATCTTATTTCCTCTATGAGGAAGAAAGAAAATGAAAGAACCCGCAAATATTGGCAAACCTACCACTATCGTTAACCAGGGAAAATAATTCGTAGTAAAAACAAGATACACTTGGACCAAAAAAATCCGTGCTCGAAAATAGATATATATATATTTTATATTTTCTTTTTTCGAGCAGGGGGAATTTTTGTCGGTAAAAAAAAAATAAAAAAAAATGTATTCAGGTGGGATTTTTGAAAGGGATCAATAAGCTAGACCCATGCTTCGAGTTGTTTCATGCCATAAATAAACCCGAACGCTCAAGTAATCCGTTGGGCAGGCGGATTCACATCTCTTACAACCAACGCAGTCTTCTGTTCTTGGGGCAGAAGCAATTTGTTTAGCTTTACATCCATCCCAGGGTATCATTTCTAATACATCTGTGGGGCAGGCTCGGACGCATTGAGTACATCCTATACACGTATCATAAATCTTTACTGAATGTGACATTGGATATATAAAGTTTTGAACATCATACATTTTCAATCTAGTAAAACTTGTAAATGAATTCTACATATATTTAGACACCAGATGAATCAATGATTTACCAGAATTTTTATATTTATAATTAATATAATTAATCTGCTTCCAGATCGAGATCGAATCATGCGAGCGGCCCAAGATCCTTTGATTTCTTACATGTTTTGTAAACACGATCAATACGTCACGTCATGCCCCATCCATATTAATTTTACTTGATATATATTCTAATTTCTAGGATTAATACTGCTTATTAATACAATATTACTTATTCAACAAATTCGATTGATTGATACGAGTTGATTTTCTGTTACGATAAATTGCGGAAAGAATAGCTGGTCCAATAGCTGCTTCAGCGGCTGCAATAGCTATAACAAAAATTGAAAAAATATTTCCTTTTAATTGGCGACTATCAAAAAAATCAGAAAATGTTACGAAATTTATATTAACTGCATTTAGTATAAGTTCAAGACACATAAGGGCCCGAACCATATTTCGACTTGTGATCAATCCATAGATACCGATAGAAAATAAGTAGGCACTCACAACAAGTACATGTTCAAGCATCATTGACCAACTCCTTATAAATTTCGATTCATTTCAAGATAAAAACCAATTTAATGGGTTCAATTGACTAGAATATAAAAAGTTTGGTAATAGATTGAATAAAAGAATGTCTATTTCTATTTTAGACATAAAAAATCTTCAAATAAGATTGAAGTGAGGGGAAATTGGTGTGATCACACAAAATCACAGAACAAAGTTTCATTTGTATTTTGATTAGTTTTTGATTATTAGTTCAAAAGATTTATCACTGGCGAGCCACAGCAATTGCACCTATCAAAGCAGCTAAAAGAATTATCGAAATGAGTTCAAATGGAAGAAAAAAATCTGTTGATAAATGAATTCCAATTTGTTGACTGTTACTTATCAAATCTTGTTCTATAATCTGGTTTGATCTTGTAGTCCAAATAATCCCGTACCATGACGTATCCAGAATAGTAGTCATTAGTGAAACAAAAATACCTGTACAAACCAATAAAGTAAACCCATTCCCAACGGTCCAAAGATTAAAATCTTTGTAATATTCTGAATCATTCATGAACATGACAGCAAATATAATTAAAATGTTTATAGCCCCTACATAAATAAGGAGCTGTGCGGCAGCTACAAAATGAGAGTTTGATAGAATATAGAATAAAGATATACAAACAAGAACCAGTCCCAACGAAAAAGCAGAATAAATTGGATTAGTAAGTAATACTACCCCTATACCTGCTAATATAAGAACGGATCCCAAAAAGACTAAAAGAAAATCATGTATTGGTCCGGGCAAATCCATTATATGTAAAGAGATAAATAAATCGAAATTTTTTCATGACCTTATTGACCCTACCAGGAATTTTTTTTTGAAAAGTAATTAATGGAATTAAATTTAATTCCTAAGGAATGAGAATTGATGTAGGTACAATTCTTGGACTAATATCATTCTTTATCTTAAAGAGTATTTGGAAACTATATATATTTATTATTTATATTTCGAAATAATTATAGATATATTCCGAGATTTTCAATCCAAATCGAAGTACAAACCAACCAATCCATAGTTGGAATTTAGAATTAGTGAATGAACAAAATAAACGAAAGAAATGGCATTCCTTTCGATCAAAGCGGAACCTTACTAATTGGAAATGGGGCTCTTTATTTTTTTATCTTTATTTATCTTTACCTTTAATCAAAGTATTTACTCATATTCTATTTATTATAGAATTTTGTATAATTATATATTTATATATATATTTTTATATTTTTAGTTTATTTATTTAGGTGAATTTAAAATTGTTCGAATTGTATAATCATCAATTACTGACATTGGTAAACGACCCAAGGCAATTTGATTATAATTCAATTCGTGACGATCATAAGCAGAAAGCTCATATTCCTCCGTCATCGATAAACAATTTGTTGGACAATACTCCACACAGTTACCACAAAATATACAGATTCCGAAATCAATACTGTAATTAAGCAATCTTTTCTTTCTAATATTAGTTTCCAATTTCCAATCTACAACAGGTAAATCTATAGGGCATACACGAACACATACTTCACAAGCAATGCATTTATCAAACTCAAAATGTATTCGACCGCGGAAACGTTCTGATGTGATTAATTTTTCATAAGGATATTGAATCGTTACAGGTAAACGATTTGCATGAGATAGGGTAATCATGAAACTTTGACCAATGTACCTTGCAGCTCGTACTGTTTGTTGACCATAATTCATGACTCCAATTACCATAGGGAACATATCGTAAATTTATCTGAATATTTTTATGTTTGTTTCTTTCTCTTGTTTGAGACAAAGTATAAAAGTAGAATATAGTATTTATTTACAGTGAAAGAAGTTGGAAAGAAGTTGTTAATAATAGATTACCAAGAGAAATAGGTAAAAGAAATTTCCATCCCAGATTTAATAGTTGGTCTATTCTTAGCCTAGGTAAAGTCCATCTTGTTGTGATAGGAATGAACAAAAACAAATAAGTTTTGGCTAATGTAATAAAGATACCAATTGTCGTTCCAAAGACCCAGTGTGCTTTATTTATTTCAAAAAACTCAGAAAGAAATATGTATGGAATAGAGATATTCCAACCTCCCAAGTAAAGAACTGTTACAAATAATGAAGAAACTAATAGATTTAGATAAGAAGCAACATAAAATAAACCAAATTTGATGCCCGAATATTCGGTTTGATAACCCGCTACTAATTCTTCTTCTGCTTCCGGTAAATCAAAAGGTAATCTCTCACATTCGGCTAGGGAAGAAATTATAAAAACGATAAACCCTATAGGTTGACGCCACAAATTCCACCCCCAAAAACCGTATTTTGATTGAGCCTCAACTATATCAACCGTACTTAAACTGTTAGATAATCATAGTCGGTGATAATCACGCTGTTACCATCGCTATTACAGAACCGTACATGAGATTTTCACCTCATACGGCTCCCCTAGAGCCATAAATAAATCTAAGGACCTAGTTGGTATTATTTATCTTGGTATATTTATAGGATAGATGATAGATAGGTTCCAAATCTAGCAAAGGCCTTGAATTAGACCGCTTTAATTCTGTCTGTTATACTAATAAATAAAAAAACTACGTCTGAATTGATCTTATCCTTTATTTAATAACTAATTAAAATTTTTATTTGTTGAGTAATAGTAATAACTTTAAGTCTTCAATAAAATACTGCTTGTACAAATATCAATAACCCGTCGTTTTCAATTTTTCAATTACGAAAAATAATCTGTAATTAGATTCTTTCTATTTTTTTCATTCCTATTCTTCTTTCTTTTCTGAAAAAGAAAAGGGGGATTCTAAGAAAAAAGAAGGGGGAGTTTACAAAATAAAGGATTATCTCGTTTCCGATAGTCATTTATTTTAATCGGTGGATAGGAGTATACTCTGGATCGGAATCGAAGGGAGTACTGCCTGATCGTTTCTACTAACTTAAAGCCCCAATTAGTATTCTTTTTATATTATGTTAAATGTCCTTTGGGATAAATTACATAATCTCTATTACTAATCCTTTGCGTAGTTTGGCTTTTCTAACCATCCACTTATTTTTGCCAAAACCTCCGCTTTATGGTAATACATCCAAAAGTTAGTGAAAATAGAATACGGTTGATTTTTTGAACCCGCTTCAAGCTAGGATGACATGATTAATCAACCAATCCTGGGGTAAAAGGTCTCTTTTGTTTATTTATGCTCAACTCTTTAATTCTTCTTATACATCGAAGATGAGACTCAATAATTTTACTGCGAATATAAATATATATTATATAGCTGTTTTCTTTCACTCATATAACTATCTAATTTAATTCATTAATCCGAATAATGAATAAAAAATGAAGATATCTATAATACAATTTATTCTATCCCCTTTTCTATAACGACTAGAAAGAAGGGAATAGGGAAAAGTTTATGTTTCAACGAATCACACGTAGAGCTATTGATAATACACATAGAGTTAATGGTATTTCATAACTAATCGATTGAGCAGCAGCTCGTAGACCACCTAAAAAGGAATATTTATTATTTGAACCATATCCTGACATAAGAAGTCCAATGGGAGCAATACTTGAAACCGCAATCCATAAAAAAATCCCGATATTGAGATCGGCTAAAACAAGGCGATAGTCAAAAGGAATTACTAAATAACTTAGTAGAATTGATATGACTGCTATAGATGGTCCGATACTGAATAAACGAGTATCTCCTCTAGATGGAAGAAGATTCTCTTTAAAAAGTAGTTTTGTCCCATCTGCTAGAGCTTGAAGAACTCCTAAGGGACCGGCGTATTCGGGTCCAATACGTTGTTGTAGCCCTGCAGATATTTCTCTTTCTAACCACACAATTACTAGTACGCCTATTGTGATTCCTAATACAAGAGTCAAAATAGGAACAAGTACCCATAGAATTCCATAAACCTCTTTAAAAGATTCCACTCTGTAAAAAGAATTGATATCTTGTATTTCCGTTGTATCAATTATCATTTCAACGATCAACTTCTCCCATAATGATATCGATGCTACCTAGTATTGTCATAATATCGGCCAATTTCATTTTTTTAACTAACCGAGGAAGAATTTGCAAATTGATAAACCCCGGTGGGCGGATTTTCCATCTCCAAGGAAAACAACCCCGATCCCCTATCAGAAAAATTCCCAATTCGCCCTTTGGGGCTTCGACTCTCACATAAAGTTCGTGTTTCGGCAATTCCAAAATAGGAGAGGGTTTCTTACTAATGAATCGATATTCAAAATCATACCATTCTGGATACCTTTCTCTATCAAAGTATCGGATTTCTAAATTCTCATAAGGCCCCCCTGGAATTCTTTCCAGAGCCTGTTGAATAATTTTTATGGATTCTGTCATTTCACCAATTCGGACTAAATAACGGGCTAATGAATCCCCTTCGTTTTGCCATTGGACTTTCCAATCCAATTCGTTGTAACATTCATAATGATCAACTTTACGAAGATCCCATTGTATTCCGGAAGCTCGCAGCATTGGTCCCGATAAACCCCAATTTATGACTTCGTCTCTATCAATAATGCCTACGCCCTCAACGCGTTCTAAAAAAATAGGATTTCGTGTAATAAGTTTTTGATATTCAGTAAGTCCTGTTAAAAAATAATCGCAGAAATCCAAACATTTATCTATCCAGCCATAAGGTAGATCAGCTGCGACTCCTCCGATACGAAAATAATTATGCATCATTCTCATACCAGTGGCAGCTTCGAATAGATCATATATGAATTCTCTTTCTCTGAAAATATAGAAGAAAGGAGTTTGTGCACCAATATCTGCCATAAAGGGTCCGAGCCATAAAAGATGAGAAGCGATACGACTTAACTCCAACATAATTACTCTGATATAACTGGCTCTTTTAGGTACTTGAATATTTCCTAACCGTTCCGGCCCATTTACAGTTATTGCTTCTGTGAACATAGTAGCTAAATAATCCCAACGAGTTACATAAGGAAGATATTGTATAATTGTTCGGTTTTCCGCAATTTTTTCCATCCCTCTGTGTAAATAACCCAATATTGGTTCACAGTCAATAACATCTTCACTGTCCAAAGTCACGATGAGTCGAAGAACACCATGCATTGATGGGTGATGGGGGCCCATATTGACTATCATGAGATCTTTTCTTGTAGCTGGTATATTCATAAGTTTTTCCTCGATTTATTCTTCCATGAATTGCGGAAAACAAAAAAAAAATTCATCCAAATTCACGATCTAATAAATCAAATAATAAAAAAATGACTCTTCAAATTAACGAATTTTTATTCCCGAATACCCAACCAATTAATTAAGTATTTATAACGTACTCTATTTTTCTTTGACAAATAAGACAGCAGCCGGCGACGTTTTCCCAGAATTTTACGTAGACCTCTTTGAGATAAATAGTCTTTTCTGTGCAATTTCAAATGTAAAGTAAGTTTTCTTATTTTATTGGTGAAACTCAATACTTGGAATTCAACGGATCCTGTGTTTTCTTTTTTTTTTTCTTCTTTCGAAATAATTGAGATGGCTGAATTATAATTATTTACCACTGAATTATAATTATGATAATTATTTATCATACAAAGGAATCGCCCCTATTTTTTTTTTTAGATATTTTTATCGATATATATATATATTTCTTAATCAGTAATAATAATGCCGCTCATTTTTTGTTTGATATACATAATAATAGGAATTTCATTAAGAATTCTTAATTTTGTCAAATAAAATTACTTGCTTTAGTACTTAATAAATAATCAATCTACTTTTTATTTTAAAATAAAAAGTAGATTCGAATAAGATGTACTATTCCTATATAAAAGTCTGGTCGACTTGTGTACTCATACAAATGAATAAAAATATTTTTATTCATTTTACATCGAATTAATATAATGCTACATAAAATTAAATTAGTATCGTGTATCATAATGAAATATAAGATAATGGGTATGTTTGTTTCTTTGTCTTCATATACTCGATATGGTACAGAAATCTAGTAAAAATGTACCATTAATCATTTTTCAACCGTGGATACAGATGAAGCCTTGTCATACTGAAACGACTCCCATTATTGGTATCAAACCAATAGCGATTCATACAAGCTAAATCTTCTAATCGATAATTGGGCCAAAGAAATAACTTTAATTTAATTAGTTTATTTTTATCTTTATCAATATTTCTGATTTTATTCGACAAAACTTGATCGCAAGTTTTTACCTTATTTCCATTGCAAAATACTGTATTTTTATGGATATTTTTTCTATTCCTAGAATAGAAAGAAATTAGAATTCTCAATTCTCTACGACGCCTCGGGGATAAAATATTTTCAAGAACAAGCAAATTATTATTATTTTTGTCTATATTTTCAATCATTTTGTGATGTATTGCAATGGATTGAGAAAAATTATTGTTATTCTTATCAACATAGACATAGCTTTTTTCTAGGTATTTTTGATTACTTTGGTGTTTACTTTTATGAAGCAACGAAATACCGATGGTTTGATATATAATAAATTGTCCCTTATTTTTTACAAATAGACGAACTGGTTCGATGATCAATATTCCCTTTTTCATTAATTCTGTATCCGTAAAAGTTAAATCCTTCTGGGCCATCATAATATCCAGATTCATTTCTTTCCTTTGAATAGAAGATAGAACAATTTCTCTTGGATCTCTCATTCTAAGAAGGAGACAATATACTTTGATGTTATTCATCATTTTTTGATTTAAAGAATCATCCCATCTCAATTGAAAATGCAAATACCTTTTTAGGAAGAACTCGAGCTCTTCTTTTGTGTTATTTTTGTATTGTTTTTTGTTTATACGTTTTTTCATGTATGAGCTTGTATAATCTTCTTCAACATCTTTTTCTTGGTTTGATAGAGCTGATTCAAGATCAGCTTGGTCCGCGAATTCTTTTTCTCCTTGATTTTGATTTCCTAATTCAAGAGTTTTTTTTTCATTCGAGAATATAAAAATATCTCTTTTTTTCTTTTGAATGGTGCTTCTATGTTTATTAACATTTTTATTTACATTAAAATTGAAAAGCAGAAATTGAATTGGTATAACCCAAGGTTTTATTTTATATGTATTATAAAGTATCACAAATTCTGGAAAGAACCAAAGTTCTAGATTCGATATGGGGCGACTTATTAGTATTTCTTCATTCATTCCCATCCAATCCACGAAATATTTTTTTTGATTGAATGGGTGAATTTTTGGATCTTGATGAATCGTGAGATAAAAAAGACCTTTCTTATCAATTTTATCGGTTATTTGATAATTATTAATCCCAGTCTTAGTATTTTTATTTCTATTGGGGACAGTATCAATATCGACCCAAGCCTTAATATCATTCGTATTTCTAGCACAAAAATTTATAATTTTCCAATCAAGATATTTTCGATCCAGATTTGTTTCTCTATCTATACTATCATTTTCTACTAGATAATTATTGATAAGGATATTTTCCATCATGCCGAATGGTTTGTATTTAGACGTATTATAAGTATAAGAAATCTCTTGTTTATTCTTTACTTGTAATGGCATTTCATCAATATATAAGTCTTTTTTATCTTCATAATTAATAGATTTATATGAAAAAAAATCATATTTATATTGTTTTTTAAAATTTTCTTTTTGATTTAGTAATGAATCTATTTCAAAATTTTTTTTTTTTTCATAACGAATTAATCGGTTTTTTTCATATGAGTCGCATTTGTCTAAATCTTTATTATTAATCATACGGCATTGATATTCATTGACTGTATTTCGCCATTTTTTTGGTACTAATCTCAACCAGCTAATCTGAGATAAATCATATTGATAATGACTTTTTAGCCAGTTTTTCCATTCATTAATTAGAGAATTTGGAAGGTTCTTATGTTGTCTCAATTCGAAATCAAATATTTCTTGCGTTCCAACAAAATACTCTTTTATTTCATTCTTAATAAAAAAGGGTGTTCTGTAATATTTAAAGATAGATCTTAACTTATATAAGTTATTGGCTTGGGTTTGTGATAATTTGTAGAATACATATGCTTGGGACAAGTAAGATAAGTCCAAACAAATATGTGAATTCTTATTAATATAAAGTAACCTTTTTATAATCGAAATAAAGTTAATTATACTTGGATTTGTTTTATCAATTCGTTCTCGATTTGCTTCATTATTGTAAACGTATTTATTCATTTTTTTTTTTGTTAATTCAATAAAAAGCTGTGCGTTGATTCTAGGTATATTAATGATACGCAGAAAGATATTTATGTATATTTTTTCAATAAAAAAATGAAAATAATAATGGGATTTGCGAAGTAATCTAATATTTTTTCTTTTTAATATATGCCAAATATTTTTTGGTGATTCTAATCTTTTATCTTCATAATTTATTTTGTTAGGGTTAATCTTTATCCCTCGAGTTATAAATCCTCTTTTCTTGTCTTTTTTTATTTTTTCTATTTGATTTATGATTGTGTTTGTTCTATTAGTTAGATTTTTAATTTCTTTTTCTGTCAATGAGTAAGTTTCATAATCCAAGAATGGAATTTGACTCGGCGATTCGGGAATCGTTTTATTAGGGATTACCCAATTTGTTTCTTTTTTAGTTTCGCTCAATTCATATATTTCTATTTTTTTCAATCCAAATAATAGAATTTGGTTTATTTTTGAAAATTCTTTTATTTGGATAACCCATTTTTTTATTTCTTTTGATACATTTAGAAATAATACACTTAGAAAAGATTTTGTTCTTTCTTTTAAAATTTTTAAAACTAAAAAACTTTTTTTTTTCAATTTTAATTTTTTTTTTTCGAATTCTTTAAAAACAGGTTCCAAAAATGAAAGTTGTTTTCGGGGAGAACCAAAGGGAAGTTCGGTTTGCATTCCGGCAACTGTTAAAAAATAAAAATCATTTTTTTGTCCTTTATTTTTCTTTTTAATTGAATCTTTATGAGGGGATCGTAATTTAGATCTGTGCCAAGGTTTAAGCCGAAAAGGAAATAAGATCTTTATCTGAATACCGTCTATTACCCAATTTTTCGGAAATTCGTTTTCTGCTAATTGAATGCCATTATAGGTGCATATAATATGCATTTCTTTATTCCAATCCTTTAAATCCTCGGACCATTCGGGAACTTGAAATAATAATATACGAACAATATTTTTAACTATTATTAATGAAGGTAATAGAATATATTTTCTAAAAATGGATTGGATTATTAATAGAAAACTCCTCATTAATTGAGAAAAAAAACCATTCTCCCAAGCTTCTGCTACTTCTGTCATTTCTATATCAAATTCTATACCAGTTTTCCCTTGTCTTTTGCCCTCCTCCTCTTTTTTTTCATTTTGTTTTGTCTTTTCTTTTGTATAATCCGAAATTTTTAATTCATTCTTTTTCCAAATCCAATTTAGAAAATTTATTTTACTCAGCTCGAAGATATCAAAAGAAAAAAGAAGGGGTTTGTCTAGTCTATCCAAAAAAAGGGGGGAATGCACATTTGCTTGCCACAGTTCCCAAATAAAAGTTTTACGTCTTTGAGCTCGTGCAGAGCCTTTTATTATATCTCGACGAAAATCTGAGTGTATTGAATAATTTATGAAAGCCATCTCTTCGGTTTGAAGAGGATTATTAATCTTTTTTTTAGTAGTATAAAAATCGGTATTCTCCGGAATAGCAGTCAAAACGACGACACGTTTAGCTTTTCTTGAAAGAATTTGAGGATCTGTTGACAAACTTTCATTAGTTTCTTCTTCTTCCTGTTCTAGTTCGTTGATTAATTTGTATGACCAGCGGGGAACTTTTTTATTGATTTCTTTTATTCCAATATATTTTTCTCTAATTTTTTTATCCTTGTGATCCATTATAACTGCATTAAATAAAAATTTATAAATTTTTATT